GAAGCTATTCAGGAACAGATCGAACTCTTTCTACTTCAGGAACAAACATAAATGTAAATGGATCTTTTTTATTCTATTCTTAATTAATAGAAATTCTCGATAAATATTTCTGATTCGAATCATTAAAAAAATCATTAAAAAAAGGGCCTTTAGAATTCTAATTTATCCTTTCTAATTAGAAATTTCTAATTAGAAAATAAATAAAATGAAAATAAAGTTCTTCTTTTTTTCTATTCTCTATCTAGAATAGATAGATAGAAATAAATTGCGTCCAATAGGATTTGAACCTATACCAAAGGTTTAGAAGACCTCTGTCCTATCCATTAGACAATGGACGCCCTTCTTTCGCATTTTTTCATAAAAAGAAAAAAGGATTAGACGGATTTAGGGAATACAATAAAAAAAGGATGCATATCAAAAAGTATAATGCATCTGTATATCATAATCATATGAAGTTAAAAAATGATTATATAGCGGGTAGCGGGAATCGAACCCGCATCGTTAGCTTGGAAGGCTAGGGGTTATAGTCGATGTTGGTTGATCATTTTTAACATCTCTAATTCAAAACCGAACATGAGATTTTGATTTCATTCGGCTCCTTTATGGAAGATCTATGTATTCCCATCAGAGAAAAAATGAGATCCATAACATCTATGTCAGCTTTTTTTACAAATGCATTTAAAGCTACTTGCTTTTTAGATGATCCCTCTAGAAGAGGGGGATTCTATCAAATCTTTTTAGTCTCTAGTCTAGTTACTTCGTTCCCTATTTCTTTTATACTCGTGGGATCCTAAGGAAAATACTTTTGTTTCTACCGAGCTGAAACAAGAAGCCGAGGGTTCTAGTAAACCAAAACCATCATTTTCTAGCTATTTGGCTTCAATCTCCCCCTTTTTCAGCGCAAAAATTGAAGATTTAGTTACGATTGAAAGTTTTGTACTATCATCCATAGATCCTTTATTCATACTCATTCGATTGGAAGAATTTAACCAATCAAAAAAATTATGCTTCTCGACTCCATAATCCAAAATTTTTATGAAAATTCTGATTGACTTTTGGAGAGAAATCGTGAGAATGTATTTTCTTTCCTCAAATGTCCTATTGAGGGGTAAAGGATTAAATCTTTTTAAGAAATAAAGTTTTTGATCGGAATATAAAATATGAAAAAAAAAAATGGAAAGACCCCTTAACTATTTAAGTTGTTAATAGAACGAATCACACTTTTACCACTAAACTATACCCGCTACATATTCATTATTGGATATGAATGGACCTTTTGTCCAACAAAGTAGTCAAGATATCATCATAATCATGAAAACTCCAGCATTAACACGTGCCGCGGAACGGGATTTAAAACTTGAAAAAAAAAAAAATAGGTGAATAGCAAAAAGTTTAGTCAAAATTCAATAGTGTACTAAAGTTTTAAGTCTTTTTTTTTTTTGAAACTTCCCTTCACTTGAACCACTTTTAGAAATATGTGTTTTCTATTTGATATTTTTTATCTTATAAGATCTATTTCTTTCTTAATACTTCCTTCTTATTAAGTGAATTATTAAGATGAATATAATACTGAACTTCAACTTTCATTTAGAATGAAATTTGTTTTTCATTAATGAATTTCCGAATTTTCTATCTAATTATTATTTAGAAAATAAAGACGAAAAATAAAAGTACTATATTACTATTATACTAGTAATACTATTACTAGATATTACTAGAAAAGAAAACTTTTACTAGAAAGACTAAATATTATAATTTCTATTTTATACTCATTTAGACTCTAATTTAGTATATATACTATATAAATATAGTATATTAAGGTATAAGGTACTCTAATATATTAAGAATATATATATAATCTCTACTATATTCATCTAATATTGAATTTGAATATTTCAATTATTTCAATAGATAATAGATTCTATTAATCTAGATATATAGAATATCTATATTATTTCTAATAATTAGGAATGGCAATGAAAATTATTCTTATTGTTTCAATAACAATTTTTGTTCGTTGGAACAAAATAAGTACTGGCCCGGCCAGTACTTATACTTAACCAGGCCGGGGAAATGAACCTTTTATACAAAATAAAATAAGTAAGGCATTCTATTGAAGAAATATGTTTCGAATCATTGAAGTAAAATAAAGATTGTTATCAATCTTTACTTCACGTGTTAAATCACATGATAAATTTTACATTTTGAATGGGGAGAGATGGCTGAGTGGACTAAAGCGTCGGATTGCTAATCCGTTGTACGAATTATTCGTACCGAGGGTTCGAATCCCTCTCTCTCCGACCCCCTGATAACTTGATATTTTAGAATTAGAATAAATTTCAATTATTTTCTTTTATGAATCTTTTATCTTTATCTAGCATCTATTCCATTTATTTATACATTTACCTATGAAAAAATAAAGTAAAAACCAATCTCATATCTTTTTTTATTCTTCACGCCCAGGATTACGCCCCGGATCATTAGATAAGAATCCGAAGATGAAGAGAGAAACAAAGAATATTACTACTGTGTAAACGAATAGTTTAAGAGTAAGCATTACAAATCTCCAAGATAAGATCATCTTTTTTAAGGAAATAGATCACCTATTTTACGATACACACTATACACTATTTTGATATGACGCTCTAAAGATGAAAAAAAAAAAAGGAAGTTTTTTTTTGAAATTTCTTTCTAATATAATATTCTAATGTAATAAGATTCGTATTTTTTGTTACCAAAGATTTCTTGCCATATCCATATATATAATTAGGTATTGTATGGTATCTTATAAAGGAAAGGTCAGAATATAAAAGAAGAAATAAGCTGATTAAAGATAAAGACCATCGCCCCCTTCCCTTATTCAAATGAAATTTCAATAGAAAATACCAGAATCTTTTTTTTTAATCGAGGGTTCCTAATGTCCAGACTTATTTGAATCTTATTTCTGATCTTCTGATCTTATTGATTTTAAGAATCAAAATCTCATCTTTTTTTTATCAAATAAATTATGGATTGAATAGAGATTTCATTTTTATCGAAAACTTACAGCAGCTTGCCAAACAAAGGCTAATAGAAAAAAGAGTAAAGGGATAACTGGCATAACGTCTACGATTGGATTGAAAAAGGCATAAGCCTCGGGCAATTTGGCGAAGAAAAAACTACTCGAATAAAGGGTAGAATTAAGACAGATACAGATTAAATTAAAGATATTAAACATAACAAATATTCTTTTCTTGTTCTTAAAGATTCAAATGAAATTGAAATGATAATAAATTCTCAGATTGGATTGAGTTGTTTTTCTGAGGGAAAAAAAAAAAAGAAAAAGGCAGATAAAAGTAAAAGAAAGAAATTCTTCTTTTTCTTTGACTTCTCCCCAATCAAGAATCCTTCCTTACATTCTCCAATCAAATAAGAATACAAGGAATTCTATTTTCATACAATTATCTTAATTGAATTCTAAATAATGATCAATTAATCTTTTTGATTCTATATCTATTGTATCTATTGTGTTGAATCTCAGCGACAACATGTCCTATATTTCTTTTGGTTGGTTATTGACGAATAACCAATATTTAGCTTAGTTTTTCTTAGACCAAATAAAAATGGGGCGTGGCCAAGCGGTAAGGCAACGGGTTTTGGTCCCGTTACTCGGAGGTTCGAATCCTTCCGTCCCAGATCGTTTGCATTAGAAACGAAAGATTCTTCTCTATTGAAATTTTCATTCAAAAATTTTCTGTTTCATTTTGGATACAATGTTATCTAATCTGAATTCTAAATTAGAAAAATGATTCTTAGAATCATATCTTTTTTTCTTTTTGAAAAGAAAAAGAGGGATCTTTTATGATGGACAATTCCGAAAGATCTGTTGAAGATGTAAATAAGTTTGCTTAAAACTGATTTTTTTTCATGTGATATTATTCATATGAGAAAATATGGGATAATTTTAAGTGAAATCCTTTCCGGATAAACATTTCTTTTTCAGTTTATAATATTATTTCTTATTATTATGTATCGGTATCGGTTCAACCAATGACTATTCATTATTACATATTGAATCAATTGCATACGGTTCCAAATTAAAATAAAATGAGAGGGATGTTATGGTAAAACTTCGTTTGAAACGATGTGGTAGAAAGCAACGTGCGACTTGAAGGACATGTTGGCTGTGGATTCTGACATCCACCATTTTCTATACAAATGAAGATGCTCTTGTCTCGACATAGTTTGTTCTGCTAGGAATCTAATTGAATTTGTCTTGGGTTGCTAAATAAAGATACTAATGGTATCTAAAGGTATAGCATATGATGGAGCTCGAGCAAAAATGATTGATTCATTTATCGGGGGAAGAATCTAGGGTTAGTGACAATCAATAAGTTAGACCAACTTTGTAAATAGATTATCTATATCTAAATATAAAATATAGATAAATATTTATATAAATTATAAATGGATAGGTTCAAATTTTTGAAATGAAAAAAGAATCAAATTTGTCGAAATTTTCAAACTGTTTCGATCAAGAGTGTATCACAAAGAATCAATCTTTCGTATGATTTTTCCCTTTTCCATAGAAAGAACAAAAAACAAAAGGTATGTTGCTGCCTTTTTGAAAAGGAGTAAGGATCACCGAAGTAATGTCTAAACCTAATGATTTAACAAAGTGCAAAGCAAAGACAACAAATTCCGGAACAAGGAAACACTATTTTCACTTGTCTCAACAATTGGATCAGAATGAGTAAAAAAAAAAATAGATCCGAAAGGAGACAAAAAAATAGGTTAGAGACAGCTCAATAAATTCTAAGGATTTCCTTTCGAACTCTTTCAAAACTACCCAACTTGAGTTAGGAGTACGAATGAAATTTCTTTTTCTGTAAATAAATAAAAAAAAAAGGATCAAATTACAGTCTAATTCTTTATGGATCCATTTCTCTTTCTCTATCTATCTATAATATAGATAGATAGAGAAATTATATAGATAGAGAAATTCTAATAATTTTTTCTTGAGCCGTATGAGGAGAAAACCTCCTATACGTTTCTAGGGGGGCATTTTTTATCTACATCTATCCCAATGAGCCATCTATCAAATCGTTGCAATTGATGTTCGATCCCGAAGAGAAGGAAGAGATCTTCAAAAAGTGGGTTTTTATGATCCGATAAAGAAACAAACTTATTCAAATGTTCCTGCTATTTTAGATTTCCTTCAAAAAGGTGCTCAACCCACAGGAATTGTTTATTCTATTTTAAGGAAGGCAGAATTCTTTAGAGAATTTCAAGTTTCTTTGGATTTTTCTAAATTCTAAATAAAGAAAGTAAAAAAAAAAGAATCATGAATAAAAAAAGGATAGGGTAACTAGTACCTATCTTTTTGTAATTTTTTCTTGCTTTTTTTTTTTGAACCCCCCAACAAGGGGGGTAATCTTTGTTCTTTCTTATATTTGTATTGTACCTTTCTTTATTTTTGATTAAAGGAAGCCGCTATTTTTTCTATCTCTATTTTCTCTATAATTTCTTGAAATTTTTTTTTTCTTTTTCTAAAGAGTCCATTCATATTGACAATGACGTCTCAAATAAATATAATTTGATCGTATATAAATAGATCTTTTTATCCCCATTTCCTCCCCTATTGGATCTTTCCTTTACTTTAGTAAAATAGATGAGTTTGCTGTATCTTTTTGATTTCGATCATATCTACACTTCATATTAATCCGGGTTGCTAACTCAACGGTAGAGTACTCGGCTTTTAATTGCGACTATGATCTTTTACACATTTGGATGAAGGAATTCGTCTAGACTTTTGGTAGAGTTTATAAGACCGCGACTGATCCTGAAAGGTAATGAATGGAAAAATAAGCATGTCGTAAAAATAAGAGAAAAAAGAATAAGATAATCATAGAAAAAGACTATTTCTAGTACTCATAATAGAAATAGAACGAGAATTTTTATTTTTCTAACAATTTTTAAGTTCAGTAAAGTATTTCGGGTCTAGTGAATAAATGGATAGGGCCTTATGGCTCCAATTCGAGTAAGACAAAAAAGCAACGAGCTTCCCTTCTTAATTTGAATGATTACCCGATCAAATTACTAAATATACGTTAAAAATAGATTAGTGCCTGATGTGGGAAAAGGTTCTCTTGTGAATTGTGAGTGGACCATTTATTCTTTTTTTTTAATCCTAATTATTATTTATTGTGGATTGGAGACGGATGTGTAGAAGAAATAGTATAGTGATAAAAAAATCCTTTTTTTTTTTTCCAAAGTCAAAAGAGTGATTGGGTTGCAAAAATAAAAGATTTTTACCCCTTTTTCTTAATTGTTATTTTTTATTTCTTTTCTTGTTATTCTCTTTAGATTAACAAGAAAAAGAAAACAAAATTGGATAGAAAGGGAAAGGAAAAATATCTGTAGATTGGGCTCTCTGTCTCCGGCGTATATATTCTTTATTTGTTCTTACTTTTATATAATATTTTAATATTATTTGACTTCTGAATTTCTCATTCTGTTTTTTACATCACAGTACAGTATAAAAGTATATAAAAGTATGTATTTTTTAAAGTAAAAATATAGACAGTGCATAGTCTATAATAATACTAGACTATATTCTTTTATTAGAATTATTTCTTAGAATAAGAATATTCTTATTTGTATTTTATTATAGTTATAAGTTTTTTATTCTAAAATAATACTCTTTTAGTATAAGAGAAACAATATACTACATACAACATACGCCGTTCTGACCATATTGCACTATGTATCATTTCATAACACAAGAAGTGCCTCCCTTTTTTGGTTACATTAGAAATGTATTTAAATGACAAAATTACAAGGATATTTAGATTGAAAAAAGATAGATTTCGGCAACAAAACTTCCTATATCCGCTACTCCTTCAGGAGTATATTTACTCACTTGCTCATTATCATAGCTTTAATAGTTTTATTTTTTACGAACCTGTGGAAATTCTAGGTTATGACAATAAATCTAGTTTAGTACTTGTGAAACGTTTAATTACTCGAATGTATCAACAGAAATCTTTGATTTCTTCGGTGAATGATTCTAACCAAAATTCATTTTGGGGGCACAAGAATTCTTTTTCTTCTCATTTTTCTTCTCAAATGGTATCTAAAATGGTATCAGAAGGTTTTGGAGTCATTCTGGAAATTCCATTCTCGTCGCAATTAGTATTTTCCCTTGAAGAAAAAAGAATACCAAAATATCAGAATTTACGATCTATTCATTCAATATTTCCCTTTTTAGAGGATAAATTATCACATTTAAATTATGTGTCAGATCTACTAATACCCCATCCCATCCATCTGGAAATCTTGGTTCAAATTCTTCAATGTTGGATCAAAGATGTTCCTTCTTTGCATTTATTGCGATTGTTTTTCCACGAATATCATAATTTGACTAGTCTCATTACTTCAAATAAATTCATTTACGTCTTTTCAAAAAGAAATAAAAGATTCTTTTGGTTCCTACATAATTCTTATGTATATGAATACGAA